TATGAGTTTAATGTATATAATTATTATATATTTCTAATTATTATTATTATAGAATATATTCTAATTCTATATTAGAATAATATATGTACATAAATATTTCTTATCCACATAGTGGCTCATTTTGGAACGATCAATTTGATTTACCTAGTAAGTAGTATGGGAATGGGCTAGTGAGTCTAGGTAAAATGGTTTATTGATATTGTATTTGATCAATGCAATGAATTTTTTCAAAAGACCAATCCTAATTGAATTGAGCCATAGCATAATGAAATTCATTTGATTGATACATGTACACATCAACCAATTCAACATAGATCCAAGATATTTCATTGATAAAGCAACTTGTTGATAAAAACAATTTTGCAAGAATTTATGGATACCTATCCCTCTTCTCATATTTCAAAATGGATCTTTTTTGAATTTCCTGAATTTCTTGTCTTAGTATGAGATAGAACTACCTATAACCTTATAATAATGATTCAATGAATGATTGAAAGTATGAGAAATGGAGTTTAATCCACTTTTATGACATATAGCAGACCAATCACTTATTGGTTTTAGAATATTTAGAATTTTTAATGTTTTTTTTTGAAGAATTTACTTCTAATTACTATTTTCATTTTTTATTCTCGAATTTTATATTAATTCATAGTAATATATATAATTGATATATAATTAATATCACTCTATTAAAAAATATTATAATATTTATATATCACTTTAATTATTTTAACTATAAGATATAAAATAACTATAATTAATGAATCTATAGATTCATTAATTATAATATTGATTTTATAATCAAAATTTAGTAATATATATTATATATGATCTATATCAAATTCTATATATAAATTAACTAATATAACTAATAAATAACAATTGAAATTTGAAATAAAAGATCAAAGAATTTTGATAAAATTCAAATTTTTTATAGAATTTTAAAATGGTAATTAGAATCAACCATTCATAAAATAAATATAAATGACAAATTATAAAATTCTATGGAATCATGAAAGACATAAAAATTCTTTGAATTGATTCACATTATTCCATTTTATTTATATTGACAATTTCAAAAAACTATTCATACTATGATCATAGTATGATGGCAGTTGGGCAAGTAGGCCCCCATCGTCTAGTGGTTCAGGACATCTCTCTTTCAAGGAGGCAGCGGGGATTCGACTTCCCCTGGGGGTAGGGTACTACGAAAGAAAGTTGATCAGGAATTATCAAAAAACGAAGCCTAGAATCGATTCTTCTTGGGTCGATGCCCGAGCGGTTAATGGGGACGGACTGTAAATTCGTTGGCAATATGTCTACGCTGGTTCAAATCCAGCTCGGCCCACTAATTCGCCGATCCACCATGAAAGGGTATAACCCTTTTTTCTTCTTCATAAATGTTTGATACGGAAGAATAAAAAAAAAAGTCCAATTTTTGGATATCTTTCTACTGCTATTTATTTGCTCTGTTTTTTTTTTTTCAAAAAATTATTATCTTAATAATGATCTCGATTCAGATTAGGATCTGTAAGTATAAAGTTTAAGAAAAGAATAACGAAAAAAAAAAGAGTTTTTTTTTTCGTTATTCTTTGAAAGGTTGATTTTATTAGCAGTCAATTTTGCAATAAATAAAAATGACTAATAATCTATGCTCCTCTCATTAAAGTGCATGTCCGTGTGTATATCAATACATTACTCGTGTCTCTGTTACAATATGTAGATTTTCATCTACATATAATCTAAAATCTACATAGATCCACATAGAAGGGGTTTGCAGGCAATGAAATCATAAACATATATATGTTGTACATTTTTTTCCCTGGGGGGATTGTAGTTCAATTGGTCAGAGCACCGCCCTGTCAAGGCAGAAGCTGCGGGTTCGAGCCCCGTCAGTCCCGACACGGATCCAAATCCAATCAAAATAGATATATCAATTCATCTCTTACTTTATTGGAAAAGAGAGAACAAATAACATAACAGAATTTTCGGATCTTTCTTGTTTTATAGTTTTTATATTTTCACATTTATTATGAAACCAAACAAATCTGGAAATTTTCAGTTCTTCAAGAAGTACTTTTTCATGGGAGAAAGGCATATGTAGATTAGTACAATTATTGGTAGAATCATATTCAGGATTCAAACAATAGATACCAGAATGGACCTGGCTTTTTGAATTACTCCCGACTGTGGGAGTACTATATGTTTCCCGGGAGCACATAAAAAAATTCCATTTGTACGATACAAAATCAATTTCACATAGTTACTTTGATAGACTTTTTCATATTAAAATATCTTTCCGATTTTGTGTAATCTCAATTATTAATTAAAATTACGAATTTGAATTTTAAAGAATCTATCTCATTCAAATTTCACAGTGGACTTTTGATATATATGTCCCATTCCTAATTCAAGTAAAGAGGATATTACTAAGATCAAACAAGGATTCCATCGCTTTTAGCGAAGGAATTTTTTATTATTTTTTTAGTTTAAGTTAAAAAAAGTTTGTTTTTTTTTATTAAATGATAAATAAAATACTAAAAGAAACAAATTTTTGATTGGATCAGTAATAAAATTTAGAATTTGGTATGGATAAAAGATCGTCCTATGTTATACTATTCAATTCTCGACGATGAATTGATTTAATAGTTCAGATATTGTTATTCATGATATTCTAATACGATTCGATATCATCGCGATGTAATTCATACTATTGAATTTACAAGCCAAAGATTTATCATTTCTATGGGATTAAATCCTGAGTTATTGCGAATAAAAAAAAATGAAACGATGAAATTATGGAAGTAAATATTCTCGCATTTATTGCTACTACACTGTTCATTCTAGTTCCTACTGCTTTTTTACTTATAATATACGTAAAAACAATCAGTCAAAGTGATTAATTTGAATTAAACTTTAATTTTTAGTTCTTATCAATGACTGAAGAGAATAAAAAGAAAATCAAAAGGATTCAAATTTAGCGTCTTAAATGAAATGAGTGTACTAGAATTATCAGTATTCTACGAGAGCAGTATTCTATGAGATCCGATAGTATGGTAGAAAGATATCTATGAATCCTTCTACCATACTAGCTTTTATAGTTATTGGAGTGTGTAAAGTTCTACTGTATAAAGATAAATATACAGGTTGAATATAGATCAACCTACAATATATATCTTCATATTCATATAGATTCATTCCATATATCTAATGTTAATGTACATAGTATCCCAATTCTATTTCTTTGCTTCATCTATTTATTTCATTTATAGATATCTTGATTCTAATCAATCTCGAAAGGCAACTCTTACTCTTATGATTCGAATTCATCGATTTCTGATTCTTTTCAATATGAATCCTGATATCCATCGGAAGAATCAAATCAATGATGGAAAAAAATGTTATGGGCATATAGTAATAAAATAATATTTTTTTACCATTCTAAAGAAGTAATTGATTGAACAATTAAAAAATGATAGAGGGGTTCGGTTACGTGGAAAGGTTTTTTCTTTGGATTTCAAAAATCATTAGGAAACCCCATCTTTAACGTTTAAAACATGATATGAAATTAGTTCTATAAAGCAAAAAAAAGCATAACTAAAATAATTAATAAAACGAGTGGTAAACATGCAATATGTGAGTAACTAGCCCGACGAAATATCTTATTACGCGGAACATCTTATTGGACAACCACTATGTCTATGTTCTTTTGGGTCGAAAGTATATATACATTTTCAAATTACTAAGCAAAACTTTTTTCTTTGAACAGTAAAAAAGGGAAAAAACAAATAAAAGTAAAAAAAAAAGGCTCGGCAGAACAATCTATAAAACAATTGATACAGTTTGAGGTTGATTCCTCAATTAGTAGTACTTCTAGAGTCCACTTCTTCCCCATACTACGAGTGAAAGGGAAAATGTAAAGACTACCATTAAAGCAGCCCAAGCGAGACTTACTATATCCATGTGAATTATGTCCCCTATCTCTATGAATATAAAAGAATTATTCCATTATTGTTCACTAATAATAGTGAAATCACTAGTGCAGAGTCAAAAAAAAATTCAGGCACAACACCATTCACCATTGATGAAACAATCAACTAACAAACGAGTTCTTATATGATTTTGATTCTAATGGAAAAACTTTGTCTTTCTTTTGTTGCCCTCCATTTCATTTTTTTTTAAGTTGAGAATCAAGTTAGATCACACATACCTACCCCTTTCTCATTTGGTCTAATCTTTACCGTCTCCGAATTGTTTCATAGAGTCGCTTGGGAGACGGCCTATTCCATTCGTGACTGTGGGTTACCAAAAAGAAGGAATTCGCTTTTTTACTTAATATAACTTTCTAAAAAGTTATAGAACGAAAACAAAATTATCTATTTTCCGAAACTAAAAGGATCCCCTATACACATATCCCACCTCATTTAAGAACCAGGCAGCAGCCACTACATTAGTAGTCAAAAGACTATCATATCAAGCTTTAGTGATTCCTTTTCATTATTAGAATCTTTCCTTGAAGCGTAGACGCAATGATTTATAGCATTTTTTTTTTAGAAAACCAAATCCCTAACGCGGATGCTTCGAATCAAGCAAATAAAAAAAGTCCTTTTCTTCCACTTGCTTCTGCTGGAAAAAAAATGCAAGTTATATCAGTAAAACTAAAGAGAGAATTTCAATTCTTTTTTTGATGAGGCGACACCCGGATTTGAACTGGGGAAAAAGGATTTGCAGTCCCCCGCCTTACCGCTCGGCCATGCCGCCAAAACGATACAAAATATATGAGAATAGTCCTCTTTTTTTTTTTATGTGTATCTGCAATCCCGTTTTCCTTGATTTTTTTCCTAAACTCAAAAATAAAATAAAGGCCTTCCTTTTTTTTTTTCTATTGAAAAAAAAATATGTATTTTCAGTCACAAAATAAAAAGAAATGGGAACCGTTAACTATTGACTGTAAATTGATGAACGATTCTTGCATTTTAATTGCAAATTGTGTTTCTCTA